CTTTGTATAGGATTCAAGGCAGATTTTAATATTTAAGGTCAAAGCGAGTCAGGCCGAGTTCGGGCGATTTCACCGACGAGCTCGTCCCCTCGGAAAAAAAAGTAATATTTCCGCATGCTAAAGTCGGGTGGAAATTTTTTATATTTTTTTATTTTTTAAAAAGTTTTTAAAAAAAATGTTGCGGGTAAAATTTTTTTGTTATTGAATTTCGGGTTTGAAATTTTAGTATGGGAAAGTCGGATTGATTTTGGTAAAAATTAAAAAAAACGGAATTTCGGGTTTGAAATTTTAGTATGGGAAAGTCGGATTTTGTATGAAATTCAAGGCAGATTTTAATATTTAAGGTCAAAGCGAGTCAGGCCGAGTTCGGGCGATTTCACCGACGAGCTCGTCCCCTCGGAAAAAAAAGTAATATTTCCGCATGCTAAAGTCGGGTGGAAATTTTTTATAATTTTTTATTTTTTAAAAAGTTTTTAAAAAAAATGTTGCGGGTAAAATTTTTTTGTTATTGAATTTCGGGTTTGAAATTTTAGTATGGGAAAGTCGGATTGATTTTGGTAAAAATTAAAAAAAAACGGGTAAAAAAATGCGCTAACAGCGGATTTTTTATAATAAAAAATAATGGAAATTTTCGCATTATGTAAGAATATGTATAACAAGCATTAAGAGATGTATCCATATAGGAGAAAGTGCTAGACCAAGAATATAGCTCCACCTGGACTAATGGTCTACCCCGGAGAGGGGTGACGGTAACGGGCATATATGGGTGTCAGGTGAAAGGTACCTATAAAAACCCAACCAGGGGTGGAACAGGCATACGTGATAAGAACATGAGACCACATGTACCAGTATAAAGGGTGCGACCATAGGCCTTGGAAAGAGCAAGTAAGGCGGGGTGGTTCCGGACCATTGAGGGGCTCTTGAGAGTGTAACCAGCGGCCTTGGAAAGGACATAAACGGGAGGAGTTACAATATATGGACGTGAAAAGCGGGACTGTATGCCTGAGGTGAAAGGATAGAGGATTTCACGGGAAGGGTTAAATCACGGGACCCCGGTTTGAACTGGATAGCCATGGTTACTAATAATGAGCAACCTTTTTAAATGGAACGACCAGAAAATGTGGAAGAGAAATTATGTAAATGAACCAGTTTTATATACTATTAATTAAAGTATAATTCCCGTTTATTAGACGTGAGGCAAAACGATTAATGTATTATTATACATAGCAATATGAGGACCATATATGTAAAGAGTACATATAATGGCCGATTTCGGGACCCAAATTCTTGGGGGGGGTAGGGGGGGGTCCTAGGAGAGTATTTTTTTGTGATTTTTTAGGGTCCTAGGAGTATTTTTGTGATTTTTGGGGTGTGTTTTTATGGTTTATCAGAGAGTAGTTTAAGTAGTAAAATGCTGGCTTTGGGGGCCAGGGATGGGTAAAGCTTGTCCTAAGGGGTGTCCAGTTTTGACTTACAAAGTCAACGCTTTAAGGTTTAAGCTATTAGGGCAGTTAAGGCCTGAGATTTTGTTTTCTACTAGGCCCAGCAAAGGGTTTGAAATGAAGAATATGAAGTATAGGGCTGAGGCAAATTGACCAACTTCTGTGAAGGGTGGTTCTACTGGTTTAGTGGCTGCTCAGGTGATAATAATTAGTGTGGTGATGAAGGTTCAAAACATGAGTTGTATGAGAGGCCGGAATATTATGGAGCGGGTATAAGAGGTGTGGGTGAATGGGATTATGAAAAGAATGGTGATAGATAGGGCGAGGGCTAGGGCTCCGCCAAGTTTATTGGGGATTGATCGGAGGATTCCGTAGGCAAATAGGAAATACCACTCTGGTTTGATATGTTGGGGTGTGATTAGGGGGTTAGCTTTTGAGAAATTTTCTGGGTCGTTAAAGATGTTGGGGGAAATTGAGAGGACGATGAGGAGTGCGGTAATTATGGCTGTAAGTATAAAGGTATCTTTATAGGAGTGGTAGGGGTGAAAGGGAATTTTGTCGATGTCTGAGTTTGTCCCTAGAGGGTTGTTGGAGCCTTCATTGTGAAGTAGTAAGATGTGAATTGAGGATAAAGAGATGATGGTGAAAGGAAGAATGAAGTGTAGGGCAAAGAAGCGGGTAAGTGTTGGGTCGTTAATTGCAAATCCGCCCCATAGTCATGTGGTGAGGGTGGTTCCTAAATAGGGGATGGCTGTTAGGAGATTTGTGATTACTGTTGCTGCTCAGAAGGATATTTGGCCTCACGGTAGGACATAGCCAAAGAAGGCGGTGGCTATTAGAATGATTAGAAGGGTTGTCCCTGAGAGTCAGACTTCTTTGTTTAAGTAGGAGCCATAGTATAGTCCACGTGCGATGTGGATGTAGATGCAGATGAAGAATAGGGATGCGCTGATGGCGTGTGTGTTTTGTATGATTCACCCGCAGGGTACGTCTCGGGAGAGGTGAATAATGGAGGAAAAAGCTAAGTTAATGTTGGCGGTATAGTGGATTGCTAAGAAGAACCCGGTAATAATTTGGATTATTAGGCATGCGAGTAGCATTGATCCGAAATTTCATCAGGTTGAGATGTTCGATCCTACTGGAAGTAGGTTGAATAGGGCGAGTAAATGTTGGTGGGGCATGTTTTTGTAGTTGATGAACAACGGTGGTTTTTCAGGCCGCAGGACTCTAAAGAGTAAGAACTTATGTTTATAGTAGAGTACCTGCTTTATTTTGTCTTGGTGTTGGTGTTTTTTGGTGCTGTGGTTTTAGGTTTTACTACTGTACCTTATCGAGGGGTGATTTCTTTAATGGTTATTTCTTTTTTCTGCTGTACTGCCGTGGCTGTGATGGGCCGTACTTATGCGGCATTGGTAATGTACATTGTATATTTGGGGGGCTTGGTTGTGGTTTTTGGTTATTGTGTAAGTGTGGAGAAAGGGGGGGAGGTTGGTGCTGGGGCTGGGGGTTTGTGGTATTTTCTCGTGCTGGCCGGTGTTGGGGTGTTGGTTGGTGTGATGGGGTTAATTTCTGGCGGTGGGGGGCAGGGTTTATTAGTTTATTTTGGGTGAGAGGATTTAGTTTGTTTAGAGACGAATGGTTATGGTGTTTTTTATTATGAGGGGGGAGTTGGACTGATAGTGTGTGCTTGGGGTTTGATTGTGGTCCTGTTTTCTGTTCTGGTGGTTTTAGGTTGAACGCGATTGGGTGGTTTTCGCCCATTTAGGCTAGGAGAAGTAGTGAGATGAGTAAAGTAAGGGTGAATGTGGTTATGTAGTTTTTGATTATATTTTTTTGTTGTGTTGATATGAGGACAATTTGTGTAAGTGTTTTTGATAAGCCTTTGGGGCCGTAGTTTTCTAGGGTTCAGAGGTCTAGGAGTTCTGTTGAGATTTGTTGGCTTGATTTTAGTATATTTATTGGTACTGCTCGGTGGAGTATGTTGAAGAATGCTAGTTGGTTAAAGAATTGACTGATTGTGTGCGGTTTTGGTGGGGGGAGTGGTAGGGTTGTCTGTATGAGGTCTTTCGACAGGATGACCCCGAGGGCCGTTACGGCTAGTGCTGAAAGTTTTACTATCTTTGGCATGGTTGTTATAGGGGGGGTTTGTAAAGTGGATAATTTGGTGATGGAGCCAATAAGAATAGATGTAGTGGCGAGGCGTGCTAGAGGTGGGATGATGTTTTTAGTCTCTTTATGGGGGTTGGTGATGGTGTGTGTTGGTCCAGTTAGGGCCATAAAAAGAATTTGTACGCTGTAGGCGGCGGACAAGGTTGTTGCAATTAGTGTGGTTGTTAAGGCCCATAGGTTGATGTAGGAGTTAGTCATGGTTTCGATGATGGTGTCTTTAGAGTAAAAGCCCGAGAGGAATGGTATGCCTATCAGTGAGAGGCTGGCAATGATGGTAAATGATGAGGTTATTGGTGTGGTTTTTAATAGGCTACCTATTATTCGAAGGTCTTGTTCGTTGCTTAGGGTGTGGATAAATGAGCCGGAGCAAAGGAAGAGAAGTGCTTTGAAGAAGGAGTGTATGGTTATGTGAAGAAAGGCAAGGGTGGGTTGGTTTAGTCCTAGCATTGTTATTATTAGGCCCAGCTGGCTTGTGGTCGATAGTGCAATGATTTTTTTAATATCGTGTTGTGTAATGGCTGCGGCGGCAGCAAATATGGTTGTTGTTGCCCCAAGGATTAGGCATGCTGTTTTCATGGTGTAGTTGTTATTAAGGATGGGGTAAAGTCGGATTAGTAGAAACACCCCGGCTACAACCATGGTGCTGGAGTGGAGGAGGGCCGAGACAGGTGTGGGTCCTTCTATTGCTGCTGGAAGTCAAGGGTGAAGGCTGAATTGTGCAGACTTTCCGGTGGCTGCTGCAATTAGGCCCATTGTGGGGATGAGGCTGGTTGTTTGATATTGAATTAGTAATTCTTGTATATTTATTGAGGAAAAAGTGATTAGTCAGGCTGTGGTTAGGATAAGTCCAACGTCCCCGATTCGGTTGTAGATGATGGCTTGGAGGGCTGCTGTGTTGGCGCTTGATCGTGCCGCTCATCAGCCAATTAATAGGAAAGATATAACCCCTACGCCTTCTCAGCCCACGAAGAGTTGGTATATGTTGTTGGCAGTAATGATGATTATTATTGTGATAAGGAAGGTAGTTAGGTATTTAATAAATTTGCTGATGTGGGGGTCAGACGATATATATCAAGTAGAGAATTCAATGATAGATCACGTGATTAATAGTGCTACTGGGATGAAGGTGAGGGATAATGTATCGAGTGTGATGGTGACGTTGATGTTTTCTGTTTGGGTTATGATTAGGGGGTGAAGTGTTATTGTTAGTTCGTTATTGTTTATTAGGGCGTTGAGGGGGATAAGGCTGATTAAAAATATAAGTATTAAGACGTGTTTAGTGTTGTCGGGTTTATTTTTAGGGGTGGGTTGGATTGTGGAGAGGGTGAGGGAGAGGAAAATTGCTAGAACAATAGTGGGTGTTATTAGGTCCATGTTCTACCACTTGGATTTGCACCAAGAGTTTTGGCGCCTAAGACCAGAGGAGGGGCTGTTCTCCTTTGGTAGAAAAGAGGGCTGGCATAATTTGTCAGATTAAAGAGTTAGCAGGTCTTTGGCTCCTCTCGGTGTGCGAGGGGGGTCTATTTTCAGGGTCACAACTTGATATTTTTTTTAAATTACGCACACATCTGATGATTAATTCTGGTTTTAGGGAAATTATTATTAGCGGGGTCAGGTGGAGTACTATTAACAGGTGTTCTCGTGAGTGCGTGGGCTCCGTTTGGTTATTGATGGAGGCTGATCCTATTTGTGTTGATAAGAATATGTGCAGGGAGTAGGAGGCGGTGATCAATATTGATAGTCCGAGTATGATGATTGTTGTTGGGCATCAGTTGAATAGGGTGGAGGTAATTAGGAGTTCCCCGGTGAAGTTTATAGTGGGGGGAATAGCGATGTTTATGAGGTTGGCTAGGAGCCATCAGGTTGTAGCCATAGGGAGGATGTTGTGGAAGCCTCGTGTGAGAATTAGGATTCGGGTGTGTGTGCGTTCGTATGTTGTATTAGCTAAACAGAAGAGTGCTGAGGAGGTAAATCCGTGGGCGATTATTAGGGCTATTGCACCTGAGAGCCCCCATGGTGTTTGGATGATGATTGTGGCTACAACTAGGCCCATATGGCTAATGGAGGAGTAGGCAATTAGGGATTTTAGGTCTGTTTGTTGCAGGCATGTTAGGTTGGCCAGGGTAGCCCCCCAGAGGGCTAATACGATGAATGGGAGAAATATATCAGTTTTTGTTGTAGGTATAACTTGTATTATGCGAATAATGCCGTAACCGCCAAGTTTTAGTAGAATCGCTGCTAGGACCATTGAGCCGGCAATAGGGGCTTCTACGTGGGCTTTGGGGAGTCAAAGGTGTAGTCCATAAATAGGTAATTTTGCTAGAAATGCGGTTAGGCAGGCCAACCATAGGAGGAGGCTTGTTCATTGGTTGGGGGGAGGTAGTAGTTGGATAAAGAGGGTCGGGGTGTTTGTTGAGTTATTGATGAAAATAATTGCTACTAATAGAGGGAGGGAGGTTGTTAGTGTATATAGTATGAAATAGGTTCCGGCAGACAGTCGTTCTATTTGCTGTCCTCAGCGTGTGATAATGATTAGGGTGGGGATGAGGGTTGCTTCGAATATAATATATATTAGGGTCAGGTTGGAGGCTATGAATGTTATTGAGATGAATAGTTGGAGGAGTGTCAGGGTTGCTAGGAATATCCGTTGTCGTTGTATGGGTTCTTTGGCTATCGCGTGTTGACTAGCAATGGTTATTAGTGGGAGGAGTCAGTAGGAGAGTGATAGGAGGGGTGCTGAGATGGAGTCTAGGCTTATGAGCGTGTTCGCTTTGGGTTCTAGTAGGGTGAGGCTTAATAATGTGAGTAAAAATATATAAGAGGTTGTTACCGGGTACAGAATTTTGGGTTTCAGGGTTAGGATTGTTGGAGCTAGTATTGCTGTTATGATAAGGATTTTGAGCATTATAGGAGGTTTAAATTTTTTAGGAAGTCGCTTCCGTGGGTACGTGTGATTGTGACAACTAGGCTAAGTCCCACAGCTGCCCCGCAAACAGAAATAGTAAGTAGGATGATTGGCATGGGGGTTTGTGATAGGGTTAGGGAGGTTGAGGTGTATGTGACTAATAGTATAAATAGTAGAAGCACTATTGTCTCAATACACATTAGTGCTAGTATGAGATGTTTATGTTGTATGGAGAGGCTAAGAATGGTGGTTATGAAGGCCATGGTTAGAATGATTTTGATTAGTTCCATAATCGGGGCTTATGGTTAAAGTTCTTTTGGGTCGAAATCAAATATCTAGTTGAGACTCCCCCGACACTCTGTTCATTCTAGTCCGCCTTGGAGTCACTCGTATACTAGGCCTAATGTAAGGATGGTTAGGAGGGCGAAGGTTGTAGTTGTGGTGGTGGTGGTTGGGTTTGTGTTGATGCTTCAGGGTACGGGTAAAAGTAAAATAATTTCTAAGTCAAAGAGGATGAAGAGAATGGCGACTAGAAAGAATTGAATGGAGATGGGGGAGCGTGCGTTGCCTAATGGGTCAAATCCGCATTCGTAGGGGGAGAGTTTGTTGATGTCTGGGTTTGTTGGTATTAAGGCATTGATTGTGTATAGGAGGGTTGCTGTTGCTGTGGCTATGATGATGAGAAGTGTCAGGTTAATTATTTCTTCCCGTGGGGGCCCTCATGCTTGGAAGGCATTTATACTTATATACTAAAGAAATACGAGCCTCATCAGTATACGGAGATATATAGAAATAGTCAGACGATGTCTACGAAGTGTCAGTATCAGATTGCGGCTTCGTATCCGAAGTGGTGGGTTGTTGTGAAGTGTGATTGCATGAGGCGAATTAGGCAAGTTAGTAGGAATGAGGTTCCAATTATTACATGGAGGCCGTGGAATCCTGTGGCCACGAAGAATAGTGAGCCGTATACGCTGTCCGAGATGGTGAATGGCGTCTCTATGTACTCTGATACTTGGAGGGCTGTGAAGTAGGCCCCGAGGGCAATGGTAATTGTTAGTGCGTAGGTGGCTTCTTTTTTGTTTCCTTTTATTATGGTGTGGTGAGACCATGTGATGGTTGCGCCTGATGAAAGTAGGACTGCAGTGTTGAGCAAAGGCACATCTATTGGGTTTAGGGGGGTGACCCCTGTTGGGGGTCATTCTGCGCCTAGCTCTGGTGTGGGTACGAGGCTGACGTGATAAAGGGTTCAGAAAAAGCCGAGGAAGAAGAATACCTCTGATGTAATAAACAGAATTATGCCGTATCGTATGTTTTTTTGGACCCCCAGAGTGTGATGTCCTTGGTAGGTGCTTTCTCGGACCACGTCTCGCCACCATTGGATAAGGGTGAGGCCAAGGGTTAAAAACCCTAATTTTAGTACTAGTGTTGTGGCTGCGTGGAATCAAAGGGCTAGTCCTGAGGCTAATAGAAGTGAGCCTGCTGCTCCTGTCAGAGGTCATGGGCTGGGGTCGACTATGTGGTATTGATGTAGCTGGTGGGTCATTATGAGTTTTCTTGTAGGTAAAGGGTAATTAGAAGAACGAAGACGTAAGCTTGGATGCCGGCCACTGCTAGCTCTAGGAGTGTGAGAAGGGATAATAGGGTTAGTGCTAGCAGGCTGATCGAGATATAGGAGTTAATGAGGTTGATTGTGGCGGAGCTAACTATTGTCATTAGGAGGTGGCCAGCGGTGATGTTGGCTGTGAGTCGTACTCCTAATGCGATGGGTCGTATCAGTAGGCTGGCCGTCTCGATTATGATCATGAGGGGGATTAGGGGGGTAGGGGAGCCTTCTGGTAGGAGGTGGGCTAGCGTGAGGGAGAATTTATTTTTTAGGCCGGTGATGACGGTGGCCAGTCATAGGGGGAGGGCCAGGGCTATGTTTATAGATAGTTGGGAGGTTGTTGTGAAGGTATACGGCAGTAGGCCCAGTAAATTAGATAGAAGAACCATAAGGATTAGGCCAGCTAATAGAGGGGACCATTTTTGTCCTTTTTGGGTAAGCGGGCCTGCTATGTTTAGTAGAAATAGTTTTAGTACTTGGGTGGTGGCGGTTGTCATGCGGTTACCCAGGAGGCCTGATTTATGGTGAATTAGAAGGAGGGGGGTTAGGATAGATAGGGGTGCTGTTGGGGTGAGGAGGATTTCAGGGCTTATAAATTGTTCAAATATGTTTATGTTCATGGTGCTGGGGGGTGTGCCGGTCGGGGGGCTGAGGGGGGTTGTTCTTTTGCTTTGGTGATGAGTAGGAAGGTCTTGATTTTTAGTGTTATTAGGGTCAAGGTTAATCAGGCTCACAGGTATACTGTAAGGATATGTACGATGTCTAGTTGTGGCATCCACCAAGGAAAAGGTTTTCTTCTTCAACTTAAAAGGCTGATGCTATATAAGCTTCTTAGTGATTGTTCAGAGGCTAATCACTGTTCAAAGTGGTATAGGGGGATAGCCTCTGCTGCGATGGGTATGAAGCTGTGGTTGGCTCCGCAGATTTCTGAGCACTGTCCGAAGAAGACCCCTGTACGGGAGGTTGCTAGTGGGATTTGGTTTAGTCGTCCTGGGACGGCGTCCACTTTGACCCCCAGGGAAGGGATTGCTCATGAGTGGAGAACGTCTTCTGCGGTTACTACGATGCGGGTCTGTAGGCCTGCAGGTATTATCATACGGTGGTCAACTTCGAGTAGGCGGGGTGAGCCCTTGGGTAAGTTTTGTGTTTGTAGTATGTAGGAGTCGTATGAGATGTGAGCTTCGTCTGAGTATTCGTAGTTTCAGTACCATTGGTGGCCGGTGGTTTTAATTGTGAGATGTGGGTTAAATACCTCTTCTATCAGGTATAGAGATCGAACTGATGGGAGGGCTGTTAAAATGAGAATTATGATTGGGGCGGCTGTTCATGCGGCCTCTAGTTGTTCGACTTCCTCCGACGGGTCATTATGGGTGAGAGCTGTAGCGGTTGCAGTAATAGTGAATATAGAAACTACTAGTGTTATCAGGCATGTGAGGAGGAGGACGTGATCGTGTAGGAATACAACTTCTTCTATTGTTGGGCTAAGGGCTTCTTGTAGTGAAAGCTGGGTGGCGTAGGGCATTGAGAGCCACAGGTGCTGTGATTTGACTATGACAGGGTCATGTAATGTGTTTACTAGGCTCTCGGAGAGGAAAGCATAAGTGTGTGATTAACTTGAAATTAATAGGTGGCAGTTAAAGCCTGTCTCTTCTCGGGTCAAGGTCATTGTATATATGTGATATATTCTCGGATTGGGGCGTATGTGTTGTTGGGTATGAAGGTGGGCTCGGTGTGGGTGTGATATGGGGGTGGTGTGCCGTATAGTCATTCAATGTGGGTCTTTTTTCCTAGCTGTAATGTGGGTGTACGTTTGTATGTTAGTGCCTCTCATACAATGAATAGTGATATAAGTACCGCAACCAGGGAAATTGTTGAGCCGATTGATGAGATAGTGTTTCACAGGGTGAAGGCGTCTGGGAAGTCTGAGTATCGTCGGGGCATGCCGGATAGGCCTAGGAAGTGCTGTGGGAAGAATGTTATGTTTACGCCTAGGAATATCACTCAGAATTGGGTTTTGGTCAGGGTTTGGTTTAGTGAGTATCCGGTAAATAGGGGGAATCAGTGGGTGAGGCCGCCCATAATGGCAAATACTGCCCCCATAGACAGTACGTAGTGAAAGTGGGCTACGACATAATAGGTGTCATGAAGTACGATATCTAGGGATGAGTTTGCTAGAATAATCCCGGTTATACCCCCGACGGTAAAAAGGAAGATGAATCCCAGGGCCCAATAGATGGGGGTCTGTCATTTGATGTGCCCCCCTGTAAGGGTGGCTAGTCAGCCAAAGACTTTAATTCCTGTGGGGACTGCGATGATTATTGTGGCTGCTGTAAAGTAGGCACGACTGTCGATATCTAGGCCGACGGTGAATATGTGGTGGGCTCAGACAACAAACCCCAGGATTGCAATGGATATCATTGCTCAGATCATACTAGTATAACCGAATGTGTTCTTTTTTCCCGTGTAGAAGGTAATAATGCTAGAGATGATTCCGAAGCCCGGGAGAATCAGGATGTAGACTTCTGGGTGACCAAAAAATCAAAATAGATGTTGGAATAGGACTGGGTCTCCGCCTCCGCAGGGGTCGAAGAATGTTGTATTTAGATTGCGGTCTGTTAGGAGCATAGTGATTGCTGCTGCAAGAACTGGTAGTGCTAGAAGAAGTATGATTGCGGTGATTAAAACTGATCAGACAAAGAGGGGTATATTAAATATGGGTATTGATTTGGGTTTTATGTTGATACATGTAGTAATAAAGTTAATTGCCCCGAGGATGGAGGATGCTCCTGCTAGGTGGAGGGAGAAGATGGCCAGGTCTACGGATGGGCCGGAGTGGGTCAAGTTTCCTGAGAGGGGCGGGTAAACAGTTCAGCCGGTTCCTGCACCTGCTTCTACATAGGAGGAAGATAGGAGTAGGAGTAGGGCTGGGGGTAGGAGCCAGAAGCTCATGTTGTTCATTCGGGGGAAGGCTATGTCGGGGGTTCCAATTATCAGGGGGATTAGTCAGTTTCCGAACCCCCCGATTATGATAGGTATCACTATGAAAAAGATTATGATAAATGCGTGGGCAGTTACTAAGACATTAAAGATCTGGTCGCTGCCAAATAGTGATCCGGGTTGAGTCAGTTCTATGCGTATTAGTATGCTCAGTCCGGCTCCGACTAGCCCGGACCATGCGCCAAATATAAGGTATAGGGTTCCAATGTCTTTGTGGTTGGTTGAAAATAGTCAACGGGTGATGTACACAGGTAGTATGGCTGATTAAAGCGGTAAACTGTAAATTTACACATAGGTGATCCTTGCTGCCAGGCCCCGAAATGTCTCGTGTCAGGCTGCAAACCTGAAGTCGGCCCTCGGCCCGGGGCTTCTCCGTTTTTTCTCCCCCCCCCAAAAAACGGAGAAGGTAGATTAAAGTCCGTTTGGTTTGGGCAGCTAGTTGTTAACTAGTCTTTTGTGGGATCGAGGCCCGCTGATCTAGAGAGCTTTAGTTTAGTTAAAATATCTGTGTTGCAGTCAGGAGATGTGGGATGCCGCAAGTTCTACAGAAACTAAAGTGTGAGCTTTATTGGGGGCTTTGAAGGCTCCTAGTTGGGTATAACTTAAGTTTCTATAGGTTCGGTGAAAGAGGTAATAGTAGCATTATCGTGCTAGCTAGGGTGATTGGGAGTAGTGGGAGTTTTTTGTGCTTTGCCCGTCATTTTACTTGTGCTGTGGATGTGTGGGGCGGTAGGGTTATGGTGAGGATGTAGGTAATTCGGATGTATATATACAGGCTTGGTAGGGAGAATATAGCCATAAGGGTGGCTTCTGAGGTTAGATCAAAGGCAACTATTTTATTAAGGATTAATCATTTTGGCATAAACCCTGTGAGGGGTGGGAGGCCGGCCAGGGATAGGGTTATTACTAGTATAATTAATGTTAAATGGGTGGAGGTGGCTCATATCGCCCCCATGTCTTTAATGGTTGTGGTTGAAGTCGTGTTTATTACCAGGAGGATGGGGGAGGTGGTTATTGTATAGATTAAGAAGGTGAGGGTGGAGATATTTGGGGCCATGGGGATGGTTGCGAGAATTCAGCCTGTGTGGGCGATGGAGGAGAAGGCCATAAGTTTTCGTAGCTGGGTTTGGTTTAGTCCTCCGAGCCCCCCTGTTAGGACGGATAAAATTGCTGATGTGGTTAGGATTATTGGGCTAGTGTTGTTGTGGTTGGCAAGGAGGAGGGTGAGGGGTCCAATTTTCTGTCAAGTTAGGATGATTAGGGTAGTTAGTGTTGTAGTGCCCTGTGCTACTTCTGGGAGTCAGAAGTGGAATGGGGCTGCAGCTATTTTTATTATCAGGGCTAGCGTAATGATTTTTATGGTTGTGGCTTCTGTTGTGAGGCTAATTTCTCAGTTTGAGGTGTTTAGTGCATTTATGGTTGCTGCAAATAGGAGTGTTATGGAGGCAAGGGTTTGAGTTAGAAAGTACTTTGTTGCTGCCTCTGTTGCTCGAGGGTGGTGGGGTTTTGAGATGATTGGTACTATGGATAATGTGTTGATTTCTAGGCAGGCTCAGGCTATTAACCAATGGGTTGTTGTGGTGATAAGTGTGGTACTTAAGATGATGCTGGTTGTAACGGTTATTAGTGATGTGGGGTTAATTAGTAGAGGCCTGTGGGCATTTTCGGGGTATGGGCCCGATAGCTTTATTAGCTGACTTTACTTAGAAAATATTATAGGGTAGTATTAAGAAGTTTTGGGCTTCTAGGTCCAAGTTCAAATCTTGGTTTTCTAATATTAAGGAGGTGATTTGAACACCTGTATCGAGGTTTTAAGTCTCCTGCATGGCCGTGCTTTGCTACCCTAATGTATGAAATTCAAGGCAGATTTTAATATTTAAGGTCAAAGCGAGTCAGGCCGAGTTCGGGCGATTTCACCGACGAGCTCGTCCCCTCGGAAAAAAAAGTAATATTTCCGCATGCTAAAGTCGGGTGGAAATTTTTTATAATTTTTTATTTTTTAAAAAGTTTTTAAAAAAAATGTTGCGGGTAAAATTTTTTTGTTATTGAATTTCGGGTTTGAAATTTTAGTATGGGAAAGTCGGATTGATTTTGGTAAAAATTAAAAAAAACGGGTAAAAAAATGCGCTAACAGCGGATTTTTTATAATAAAAAATAATGGAAATTTTCGCATTATGTAAGAATATGTATAACAAGCATTAAGAGATGTATCCATATAGGAGAAAGTGCTAGACCAAGAATATAGCTCCACCTGGACTAATGGTCTACCCCGGAGAGGGGTGACGGTAACGGGCATATATGGGTGTCAGGTGAAAGGTACCTATAAAAACCCAACCAGGGGTGGAACAGGCATACGTGATAAGAACATGAGACCACATGTACCAGTATAAAGGGTGCGACCATAGGCCTTGGAAAGAGCAAGTAAGGCGGGGTGGTTCCGGACCATTGAGGGGCTCTTGAGAGTGTAACCAGCGGCCTTGGAAAGGACATAAACGGGAGGAGTTACAATATATGGACGTGAAAAGCGGGACTGTATGCCTGAGGTGAAAGGATAGAGGATTTCACGGGAAGGGTTAAATCACGGGACCCCGGTTTGAACTGGATAGCCATGGTTACTAATAATGAGCAACCTTTTTAAATGGAACGACCAGAAAATGTGGAAGAGAAATTATGTAAATGAACCAGTTTTATATACTATTAATTAAAGTATAATTCCCGTTTATTAGACGTGAGGCAAAACGATTAATGTATTATTATACATAGCAATATGAGGACCATATATGTAAAGAGTACATATAATGGCCGATTTCGGGACCCAAATTCTTGTCCTGCTGGGTATTTTTGTGATTTTTGCAGGGTCCTAGGAGTATTTTTGTGATTTTTGGGGTGTGTTTTTATGGTTTATCAGAGAGTAGTTTAAGTAGTAAAATGCTGGCTTTGGGGGCCAGGGATGGGTAAAGCCCTCTTTGATGTGGGAAGTGGGGAAATGGTTCCCGTGGCTACTCTATCAAGGTAGTCCTTGGAATCTCAGGCACGCTTCCATTGTGGGGGGGCTCCGCAAAGTGAAGTTGTTGTTAATAGATTGAGGAGACATATGGCTAGGGTAAGTGGTAGGTATTGTTTTCATAGTAGGTGTATGAGTTGGTCGTAGCGGAATCGTGGGTATGAGGCACGGATTCATAGGAATAGGGAGGTTATGGCTATTGTTTTTGCTATTAGGTTTATTGTAAATAGTTCTGGATTGGATGGGCCTGGGTTTAAGAATATTATGGTTGAAAGGGTGTTTATTAGCAGGATATTAGTGTATTCAGCTAGGAACAGAAGGGCGAAAGGTCCGGCTGAGAACTCTAGATTGAATCCGGATACTAGTTCTGATTCGCCCTCTGTGAGGTCGAAAGGGGATCGGTTGGTTTCTGCTAGGGTAGAGGTGAACCATATTATGGCTAAAGGTCAGGATGCAAATAGGAGTCAGAGATGTTCTTGTACTTCTGTGAAAGAGGTCAGGGAGTAGCTTCCTGAGATTATGGCTAGGGAGATGATGATTAGTCCTAGGGTCACTTCATAGGAGATAATTTGGGCGATGGCCCGTATTGCTCCCATTAAGGGGTATTTAGAGTTGGATGATCACCCTGATCACAGCACGGTGTATGTAAATATACCGGATATGGCTATGATGAATAGTAGGCCGAGGTTTATGTTGGTTAGTGCGTAGGGTATTGGGATTGGTGCCCATGAGATTAGGGCTAGGGATAAGGCTATGATGGGGGAAAGTAAGAATAGGATGGGGGACGAAAGAGTCGGCTTTGTTGTTTCTTTTGTAATAAGTTTGAGGCCATCTGCGATAGGCTGTAGTAGGCCTAGTGGGCCCACTAGGTTGGGGCCTTTTCGTAGTTGTATGTACCCTAGGAGTTTTCGTTCTAATAGGGTGAGGAATGCGACTGCGATGAGGATGGGCAGGATGAAAAGTAAGGGGTTTATGATGTTGAGTAGGACTGAGATTATTAAGGTGCGGTGGCTCTTAATTAACCTTATCTAGGTTTAAGTGTGATGGCTGTTTCTATAGAAGATATTTTATGGTTAAAGCGTGCGTGTGGCATTGGCTTTGCTGTGCCGGTCCTTTCGTACTGGGTGAAGCGTTACATAGATAGAAACTGACCTGGATTGCTCCGGTCTGAACTCAGATCACGTAGGACTATTAATCGTTGAACAAACGAACCTTTAGTAACGGTTGCATTGCTGGGGTGTCCTGATCCAACATCGAGGTCGTAAACCTTCTTTTTGATATGGGCTCTTAAAGAAGATGGCGCTGTTATCCCTGGAGTAACTTGTTTCAATTGTCAGCTATACTGGGTCGTGTTGGCTTGTTTGCCTTAGCTTATGAGGGAGTCATAGATTGGAAGTTCTTTTTTATTCCAAGGTCGCCCCAACCTAAAGTAGTTATTATTGGGTTTAATAGGTTAGTTAAAGCTTCACAGGGTCTTCTGGTCTTATGTTGGCATTCTAGCTTTTGTACTAGAAGATCAGTTTAATTGATTCGTTATAAGAGACAGTTGGGCTCTCATTTTGCCTTTCATACAGGTCTACAATTAATAGACAAATGATTATGCTACCTTTGCACGGTTAGGATACCGCGGCCGTTTAATTTTCACTGGGCAGGCGTCGCCTTTAATACTTGGTTGGCTAAAGGTTATGTTTTTGTTAAACAGTTGGAGCCCCGGGTTGCCGAGTTCCTTTTATAACGGTTGATCTTTCTTTTTAACGCCCCTGAGTTGGTGTCACAGTGGATTTGAAGGTGTGTATGGGTTGATTGTTTGCCTTTCGTGGTCTGTTAATTACTAGTAGTTTTTCTGTTTCTAGTGGAGGGGGGCGTGAAGAGAGGGTGTCTTATTATTAGTCTTAGCATAATGGTATCTACTTGTGTAGATTCACCTTTAGTTAGTTTGAAGTTTTGTTTAGTGTCGGGATTATTTAGGTTAATTCTTTGACGATATTTTTTTAGGTGGCTGCTTGAGGGCCTACAGGTCAAGGGTGGGTGGTTTTCTTGCAAATCCAGGTTGTATTCTGGGTCAATAGAGCTGTACCTCTATTGACTAGCTTTAGATGTTGATTGAGGTAAGGGGGTTATTCTAAAGTAGAACTTAGATTCTGTTTGGGGTAGCCAGCTATCTCCAAATTCGATAGGCGTTTCACCTCTATTTTTAAGTCTTTCCACTGTTTTGCTACACAGAAGGATGCGTCCGTTTGACTGCTTGAAAATAGCTCATTTGGTTTCGGGGGGGGGGCTGTGATTCTTCTTGCCTTGCGTTACTTGCTAAACCATGATGCGAAAGGTACAAGGGTTAGTCTTTGCTGTTTACTGCTTAATGGCGGTTCCCTTGCGGTACTCTGTTGTGACTTTTAACTGTTCGATCGCAACTACTTGGTATGTCAAATGGTTTGTTTGTTTGGCATAGTATGTTTGTGGTTGATTGTTTAGTCGGCTCAAAAAGATTAATATAATGTCGTTCGAGTGTAGGTCGAGTGCTATTGTGTAAGCTACTTTTTGTTTCTAAGTGCACTTTCCAGTACACTTACCATGTTACGACTTGCCCTGTTTGATGTGTTTAGGTTGTTAAGTTAAGGTTTGTGTTGTGGTAGCAGGGATGACGGGCGGTGTGTACGCACTTCATTGCGTTATGTTCAGTTAGGTATTTTATTCCTATCTTACTGCTAAATCCACCTTTAAAGACTAATTTCGGGGTTTTTTCCGTATTCTCGATGTGAGAGTGTAGCCCATCTTGGTCCCCCTCATGAGTTACACCTCGACCTGTCGTTTTAGTGTGAAGTACTGCTTGGCCTACTTTATTTCTCTTATGAGGTAGGCTTGCGACGGCGGTATATAGACTGTAGGCAAGGGGGGGTTGGGTTAATCGTGGGTTGTCGGTTATTGGACAGGCTCCTCTAGGGTGTAGTGAAGTACCGTCAAGTCTTTTAAGTTTTAAGTGTAACTCGTAGTTGTTTGGCGGGCAATTGGTAGTTTAATTGCGTGTTACGGCTAGGCATAGTAGGGTATCTAATCCTAGTTTGTATCTTAGCTTTCATGAGTCGAAGCTGTGGGGGCATTAGGGGAGGGATTGGGGGGGCTTATGGCTTTTTACGGCCCAGTCCGAAGCTTCTTTCCTAAGGCTTGAACTAATATTTTAGTCATTTTTACGCCGTGGATATTATCTTGGGTCTTTCGTATAACCGCGGTCGCTGGCACGAGATTAACCGGCCCTAGTATGTCCATCTAGCTTGGTCAAGTTTTCACTTATGGCCTAATATTAATTACTGCTGTTACCCGTGGGGGTGTGGCTAGGGCTTGGTGTCATGGCGGGGTGGCTGATACCGGCTATAGGTTTCATAGCTGTTTCACCGTTGTGGGGAGACTTGCATGTATAAACAGATGGTTTTAGATAATGTGAGGTTCAAGACCAAGACCTTTGTTGGAGGGTTTACCATTTTAGCATTTTCAGTGCTATGCTTTAAATATTTAAGCTACATACAA